TTATATGGGGTATAACCATGAAAAGAGGGAGAAGGCGAGCTACAAGAAAAATCCCCGCTGCTACCATAGTAGCAGCGTGTATAAGAGCGGAAATGGGAGTGGGTCCCTCCATAGCATCGGGTAACCACACATGAAGGGGAAATTGTGCAGACTTAGCAACCGCACCGGCAAATAATAAAGCAGCACACAAAGTAACAAAGGAAAAATGAACTTCATTATTATAAATCAAGTTATTCAGTATTTCGAATAAATCCCGAAATTCAAAACTACCTGTTATCCAATAAAAACCTAAAATTCCTAATAATAACCCCAAGTCGCCTACACGATTAGTTACAAATGCTTTTTGACAAGCATTTGCCGCAGAAGGTCGCGTAAACCAAAACCCTATTAATAGATAGGAACACATTCCAACCAATTCCCAAAAAAAATAAATTTGTATCAAATTTGAACTAGTAACTAATCCCAACATGGAAGTACTGAAAAAACTCATATAAGCAAAAAATCTCAAATATCCTTGATCGTGAGCCATATAATTATCACTATAAATAAGAACCGTGATTCCAACAGTAGTAATTAACATTGACATAATAGAAGTAAGCGGATCGACCAGGCAGCCGAATTCTAAAGAAAAATCATTATCGAGTGTCCAAGACCATATATATTGGTGGATAGAACTGCTATTTATTTGCTGAATAGCTAGATTAGTTGAAAAAACCATGACTATACTTAACAATAAAATACTTGGAAAAGCCCACATACGACGAAGATTTTTTGTTGCTGTCGGAAAAAGAAGAAGTCCCACTCCTATTAACATAGGAACTGGAAGTGGAACGAAAGGTAAAATCCACCCATATTGATATGTTTGTTGCATAAAAAAATTTAAATTCATAATTAATTCTTTCCGATTTATCGGATTTTACTTCTTTTGAAAGGAGTCAATAAAAAAATGAAAATATGCACTAACTTAACCTAACTTAAATAGAAAAATATAGACTTTTTTCATTTTTCTTTCTTTTTACTTATTCTTTCTCTTTCTGAATTTCTTCTAAATATTTCAAATATTCAAATCAAGAAGTTCCAATTGGTCAAATCATATGAAAGACAAAGATTAATTATGAGTCTCCTTTTAATTTAAAAATTAAAGTCAAATTTTGACAAGTTACTAAAAATATTCTTCTTTTTTTTATATTTTTAGATAAATTTTATGCGATTTTACCATATCGTTATCGTTCATAGTCCATTCTTTTAGAAAAAAATTCTCTAATTTTTTTGAACAATAGATGTCTTTCACATCCAGCTATACCAATGAGTAATCTCTTAATTTTTATTTAAATGGCAGTTCCAAAAAAACGTACTTCTGCATCAAAAAAGCGTATTCGTAAAAATTTTTGGAAAAGGAAAGGCTATTGGGCGGCGTTAAAAGCATTTTCTTTAGCGAAATCTCTTTCTACCGAGACTTCAAAAAGTTTTTTTGTGCGACAAACAAATAAAATAAAAAAATAAGTTATTAAGAAATAAAGCGAAAAACTTTAGAACAATCTAAATTCACCTGACTCAAAAATGGAACCCTTCCGTTTCAAAAAGAAAATTCCCCAATTCCATTTCCTGATGAATTAATCCATAGGAAATGGAATTCTTTTGTTTACTTTGGCCTAATTCAAACAAAGTGTTTTTTTTTAACAAAAAAACACAAGATACTCTATTTTGAATATTTTTTCTTTACAGGATGGGAGTCTTATTTTTACCATCAACCTATTTGTACTATAATATTTTCTTTTTTGTACAACTTTCTTATTTTTTTCTTTTCTATAAATTCTTATATATAGCCGATATATCTGTCGCAATCAATTCAAGCAAAAACACTTAATGAAAATATTCTGGATAAATATGTGTGAATTTTGAATAATCGAAAATCTTTTTTTGTTCATTTATAAAACTTATTTTTTGGTTGCACTTTGTTAAAATTAAATAAATAAAAAAGGGTAAATTAAAAAAAGATTTTTTTGGGGGAGGGGGGACTTAATTCATAGTAAGACTCGTTGGTTTTAGAACAGCTCAAGTCGAGAAGAGTCTAAAATCCAGAATAAAACTAAAACCCGAAACTAAAAAAATGACCCTTCATGTACATATTTGAACAAATTTTTATTCATTTATTTGAATCTTTCCTATAAAATATTGCACCTAATTGAATTCTTAAATCTAGACTATTTCTTATTCATAGGTTATTATGGGGTCAAGACAAGCCGCTATGGTGAAATTGGTAGACACGCTGCTCTTAGGAAGCAGTGCTAGAGCATCTCGGTTCGAGTCCGAGTAGCGGCATGGCATGTCATCTCCTAAAAAAATAAATAAAATAGATCCTATAATGAATAATAATGAATTCCATTTCCAATTTCGATTTTATAATTAAGGAACTTTTTTTATGATATTTTCCACTTTAGAGCATATATTAACTCATATTTCTTTTTCGACTGTTTCAATTCTAATTACAATTCATTTGATAACCCTTTTTTTCGATGAAATCGTAAAACTATATAATTCATCCGAAAAGGGCATGATAATGATCTTTTTGTGTATAACAGGATTATTAATTTCTCGTTGGATTTATTCAAAACATTTTCCACTAAGTGATTTATATGAATCGTTAATCTTCCTTTCATGGAGTTTTTCCTTTATTTATATCGTTCCATATTTCAAAAAAAATAAAAATATTCTAAACACAATAATTAGTCCAAGTGCTCTTTTTTCCCAAGGCTTTGCTACCTCAGGTCTTTTAACTGAAATACACGAATCCACAATATTAGTACCCGCTCTTCAGTCCGAGTGGTTAATAATGCACGTAAGTATGATGATATTAGGATATGTGGCCCTTTTATGCGGATCATTATTATCAGTATCACTTCTAGTCATTACAGTTAGAAAAAATATTCTCTTTTTTTCTACGAATAATCGTTTATTAAATTTAAACGAGTCATTTTTACTTGGTAAAGCCCAATACATGCATCAAGGAAAAGGAAAAAATGTTTTACAAAAAACTTCTTTTTTTTCTCCAATAAATTATTATAAGTCACAATTGATTCAACAATTGGATTATTGGAGTTATCGGGTTATTAGTCTAGGATTTCTCTTTTTAACGATAGGAATTCTTTCTGGAGCAGTATGGGCGAACGAAGCATGGGGATCCTATTGGAGTTGGGATCCAAAAGAAACTTGGGCCTTTATTACTTGGATCATATTTGCAATTTATTTGCATACTCAAACAAATATAAAATTGAAGGGTACAAATTCAGCAATTGTAGCCTTTATTGGATTTCTTATAATTTGGATATGCTATTTTGGAGTAAACCTATTAGGAATAGGATTACATAGTTATGGTTCATTTACATTAATATCTAATTAAATTCAAAAAGGGGGTTCTTACCACTTACCAATAGAAGACCAATAAGAATAGAAAAGCATACAACGCATATCAGATAAAATGAACTAGCGAGAGCCCCGCGAATCAAAGTAACGACGGGGCTCTCGCCAGTTCAAATTCATTTTTTTACTTAACACAAGAAAAGAAAAAGCCTTCTTTTTGTCATTGTACAACGAACCCTTTTGTAAATGATAAGATAATTTTTTTTTTCATTTTTTATCAATAAAAAAACTATCTATAAAAAGAATTAGATAGGATAACTTCAACCTTTTCAACTGATAGTGAAAGAACAAAATCTGGGTACATACCAATACCGAGTACGGGTAAAAAAATAGAGATCGAAAGAAATAACTCTCGCGGCCCAGAATCAAAAAAATAAGAGTTTTGGGCGTTAAATATCTTGTATCCATAGAACATCTGGCGTAACATAGATAATAAAAAAATAGGGGTTAATATCATTCCAATTGCCATTACAAAAGTAATTAGGATTTTTGTCATTAAAAGCAATTTTGGACTAGTAACTAATCCCAAAAATACTATTAATTCGGCAACAAAACCACTCATACCCGGCAATGCGAGGGAGGCCATCGAAAAACTACTGAACATCGTGAACATTTTTGGCATTGGGATAGCTATTCCCCCCATTTCGTCAAGATAAAGAAGACGTATTCTATCATAAGTTGTTCCGGCCAAGAAAAAAAGTGCAGCACCAATAAATCCATGAGAGATTATTTGTAAAAGGGCTCCATTGAGCCCCATATCCGTGATAGAACCAATTCCTATAATTATGAAACCCATATGAGATACAGAGGAATAGGCTATTCTTTTTTTTAAATTCCGTTGACCAAGAGATGTTGAAGCTGCATAAATTATTTGCATTGCACCCACTATTATCAACCAAGGAGAAAATAGAGAATGAGCATGAGGAAATAATTCCATATTGATCCGAATTAATCCATATGCCCCCATTTTTAATAAGATTCCGGCTAGAAGCATACAAGTACTATAATGCGCTTCTCCGTGGGTATCTGGTAACCATGTATGTAGGGGTATGATTGGTAATTTGACAGCAAAAGCAAGAAAAAACCCAATATAAAATACTATTTCCAAGGCCACAGGATAGGACTGATTAGCCAATATTTCAAAATTTAATGTTGGTGCAGTAGAACTATATAAACCGACGCCCAGAACTCCCATTAAAAGAAAAATAGAACCCCCTGCCGTGTACAAAATAAATTTTGTAGCCGAATACAGACGTTTTTTTCCTCCCCACATGGATACAAGTAGATAAACGGGAATTAATTCTAACTCCCACATGAGAAAAAAAAGTAAAAGATCCCGAGAAGAAAATAATCCTATTTGTCCACTGTACATTGCTAACATTAGGAAATGAAATAATCGAGAATCTCGAGTAACCGGCCAAGCCGCTAAAGTAGCTAAAGTAGTGATGAATCCCGTTAGTAAAATGGGTCCTATAGAGAGTCCATCTATTCCTAATCTCCAATGAAAATCCAAAAAAAGGATCCATTTATAATCCTCCATTAGTTGGATTAATGGGTCATCTGATTGAAAATGATAGCAGAATGCATAAGTCGTTAGAAGAAGCTCTAAGATACACATACATATAGTATACCAGCGTATTACTCTATTTCCCCTATGTGGAAGAAAAAAAATTAAGCAACCTGCAAATATTGGCAAAACTGCAATTATTGTTAAACAAGGAAAATGGTTCGTGGTAAAGACAAGATACGCTTGGGCCAGAAAAACCCGTGCCCAAAATGAAATTAAATTGAGCACGAGTTTTGTCGGTAAAAAAAATAAAATGGGTTCAAGTAGAGTTTTATGGAATGTATCAATAAGCTAGACCCATACTGCGAGTTGTTTCATGCCATAAATAAACTCGAACACTCAAAAAATCCGTCGGACACGCGGATTCACACCTCTTACAACCAACGCAGTCTTCGGTCCTTGGGGCAGAAGCTATTTGTTTAGCTTTACATCCATCCCAAGGTATCATTTCTAATACATCAGTGGGGCACGCCCGGACACATTGGGTACATCCTATACATGTATCATAAATCTTTACTGAATGTGACATTGGATCTCTACATTTTGAACGTCATAAATTTTCGGTCTAGTAAACTAACTTATAAATGAATCCTATAGTTAGATACCAGACGAATCAATGAGTGATCATAATCAATTTACTTCCGAATTTCTTTATGAAAAAGGACCAAAATACTTTGATTTCCTATGTTTGTTTTTGCAACCACGATGATACCTTACCCGCCTCAAACCTATTAATTTGAACTTATTTATAACTATTCAATTTTGCACTGATACAATAATGAATACTATTTATTCAACAAGTTTGATTGGTTAATACGAGTTGATTTTCTGTTACGATAAATTGATGAAACAATAGCCGGTCCAATAGCTGCTTCAGCGGCTGCAATAGTTATAACAAAAATTGAAAAAATATCTCCTCTTAATTGACGATTATCAAAAATATCAGAAAATGTTACAAAATTTATATTAACTGAATTTAATATAAGTTCAAGACACATAAGGGCTCTAACCATATTTCGACTTGTGATCAATCCATAGATACCAATAGAAAATAAATAGGCACTCAAAACAAGTATATGTTCGAGCATCATTAATCAACTCCTTATCAAGATCAATTTTGATTCGTTTTAATCTAAACAATAATTCAATAGATTAGATTCTAACAAATATGAAACAAGGAAATAGATTGGTAATAGATCGATATAAAAGTAAAGCCTTTCTATTCCATTTTTTAAACAGAAACAGTAATTCAAATTAACGAATTATACCTTTTGTGTTAGTTAATTCTATTTGAATTAAATTACTTGTTTTATTAAAGATTTCTTATTGACGAGCTATAGAAATAGCACCTATTAAAGCGACTAAAAGGATTATTGAAATGAGTTCAAATGGAAGAAAAAAATCCGTTGCTAAATGAATTCCAATTTGTTGACTATTACTTATCAAATCTTGTTCTAAAATCTGATTTGATTTTGTAGTCCAGCTGATCCCATACCAGGCTGTATCTGGAATAGTAGTAATTAGTGAAATAAAAAGACTTGTACAAATCATTGAAGTAACTCCATCCCCAACCGTCCAAAGATGAAAATCTTTGTAATATTCTGAACCATTCATAAACATCACAGCAAAAATTATTAAAACATTTATAGCTCCTACATAAATAAGGAGCTGCGCAGCAGCTACAAAATAAGAGTTCGATAGAATATAGAATAAGGATATACAAAAAAGAACCAATCCCAATGAAAAGGCCGAATAAATTGGATTCGGAAGTAATACTACTGCCAGACTTCCTAATATAAGACCCAATCCTAGAAAGACTAAAAGAAAATCATGTATTGGTCCGGGTAAATCCATTTGATTTTATCAAAAAAATCGAAATATTTCATGTCTTTGTTGACCTGACCAGGAAAAAAGAAGTTATCTTTTTTTTTATTTATAAATGTTTTGTGAATCGAGAGTTTTATACATTGTTGAGTTGAGGTAAATTCGAAGAAATTGTTCGAATTGTGTAATCTTCAATTATTGATACTGGTAACCGGCCTAAAGCAATTTGATTATAATTCAATTCATGACGATTATAAGTAGAAAGCTCATATTCTTCGGACATTGATAAACAATTTGTTGGACAATACTCAACACAATTACCACAAAATATACAAATTCCAAAATCAATACTGTAATTAAGTAATCGTTTCTTTCGAATATCCGTTTGCAATTTCCAATCTACAACGGGTAGATCTATAGGACATACACGAACACATACTTCACAAGCAATGCATTTATCAAATTCAAAGTGGATTCGGCCTCGGAAACGTTCTGATGTAATCAATTTTTCATAGGGGTATTGAATAGTTACAGGTAAACGATTTGCGTGGGACAAGGTAATCGCGAAACCTTGACCAATATACCTGGCAGCTCGTGTTGTTTGTTGACCAGAGTTCAAGAACCGAGTTAGCATAGGGAACATGTCGGAATATCTATAAATAATTTTACTCGTTTCTTTCTCTTGTTTGAGACAAGTTATGAAGAATCTAATATTATATTCCTTTACAGTGAAAGAAGTTGGAACGAAGTCGTTAATAATAGATTACCTAAAGAAATAGGTAAAAGAAATTTCCATCCAAGATTTAATAGTTGGTCCATTCTTAGCCTTGGTAAAGTCCATCTTGTTGCAATAGAAATGAATAAGAACAAATAAGTTTTAGTCAGTGTAATAAAGATACCTATTATTGTTCCAAATACCTTCCCTCTTTTATTTATGTCAAATAACTCAGGACCAAATAGGTTTGGAATAGAAAGATTCCACCCCCCCAAGTAAAGAACTGTTACAAATAATGACGAAATTAATAGATTTAGATACGAAGCAACATAAAATAAGCCAAATTTGATACCCGAATATTCGGTTTGATAACCAGCTACTAATTCTTCTTCTGCTTCTGGTAAATCAAAAGGCAATCTCTCACACTCGGCTAGAGAAGAAATTAGAAAAATGATAAACCCTATAGGTTGACGCCACAAATTCCATCCCCAAAAACCATATTTGGATTGTGTTTCAACTATATCAACTGTACTTAAACTGTTAGATAATCATAGTCGACAATAACATTACTGCTTTCATCGCTATTACAGAACCGTACATGAGATTTTCACCTCATACGGCTCCTCATAGGTCACAAATAAATCTAATAACCTTTCAACATTATTTATCTTGATGTGTTTGTAGGATCTATAGAGAATAAAACTCTTATCCTAAGGCCTAGAATTAGACTAATGGAATTCTGTCTGCTAGATTTATTATTATAATAAAAAGTGCTTCTGAATTGATCTCATATTTTAAGAATTTTCATTTTTCTTTGTTGATTAAAAACTTTAGCCTTGAATGAAAAAAAAATACTTTTTAGAGGAATATCGCATAGATATTTGATTTTTCAACTTCTCCTTTTCGATTACGCAAAATAATTTAGGCATTACATAACAAGAATTTTTTTCTTCCTATTCTCCTTTCTCAGAAAAGAAGCATTATCCCCATTATCAAAAGTAAAAGATTTCTTCGTTTTGATAGTTATTTACTTAATCAGTGGACAGGAACATACTCTGGGTCGAAATCATGGGGAGTACTTCTTAAGAATTTCTACCAATTTGAAGCCCCAATTCGAATTGTTTTTCTATAAAAAAAATATCCTATTGGATAATTTTCAGAATCTCCATTACTAATCCTTTGTGTATCTTGGTCTTCCTAACCATCCACTCCTTTTTTTGAATCTTTCATTAGGATAATACATCTATGGTAATAGTATAGAAAAACCCATACAATTGATCTTTTAAACCCGCTTCAAGCCATGATGATTAATCAGCCAATCTTGGGGTAAACAGCCTTGACTGCTTATGTTTACTTTTGCTTAATTCTTGTACATAGGAAATGAGATTTCATTCTTTTAACAGCAAATTTGTAAGCCGTTTTATTTCACTCATATAACTATCTGGTTTAATTCATCAACCCAATGATGAATAAAAAAATAGATATTCAAATCATTTCATTTGACTTTCTTGTTATAAAGAAAAGAAATGGGGGAATTTTTATGTCTCACCGAATCACACGTAGAGATATTGATAATACACATAGAGTTAATGGTATTTCATAACTAATTGATTGAGCAGCAGCCCTTAATCCACCTAAAAAGGAATATTTATTATTTGATCCATATCCTGACATAAGCAATCCAACCGGAGCAAGACTTGAAATAGCGATCCATAAAAAAACACCAATACTAAGATCAGCTAGAATAAAACGATAGCTAAAAGGAATTATTGAATAACTTAGTAAAATGGATATGACTGCTATGGATGGACCAATACTGAATAAACGAGTATCTCCTCTAGATGGAAGAAGATTTTCTTTGAAAAGTAGTTTTGTACCATCGGCTAAAGCTTGAAGAATTCCCAAAGGCCCCGCGTATTCGGGTCCAATACGTTGCTGTATCCCTGCAGATATTTCTCTTTCTAACCAAACAATTACTAGAACACCCAGTGTGATTCCTAATACAAGAATTAAAATAGGTACAAGCATCCATATGATCCCATAAGCTTCTTTTAAGGATTCCAATCTGGAAAAAGAATGGATAGCTTCTATTCCTGTTATAGCAATTATCATTTCAACGATCAACTTCTCCCATAATGATATCTATACTACCTAGTATCGTCATAATATCAGCCAATTTCATTCTTTTAACTAACTGCGGAAGAATTTGCAAGTTGATAAACCCCGGCGGGCGGATTTTCCATCTCCAAGGAAAAACACTCTGATCTCCGATCAGAAAAATTCCCAATTCTCCTTTTGGTGCTTCGACTCTTACATAAAGTTCTTGCTTGGACAATTCAAAAGTGGGAGAAGGCTTTTTACTAATAAATCGATATTCAAAATCATTCCATTCAGGGTCTTTTATTCTATCAATATCAAAGCGCCGGCTTTCTAAATTCTCATAGGGCCCCCCTGGAATTCCTTCCAAGGCTTGTTGGATTATTTTTATGGATTCTGTCATTTCACTAATTCGTACTAAATAACGAGCTAATGAATCCCCTTCTTTTTGCCATTTAATTTCCCAATCAAATTCGTCATAACACTCATAACGATCAACTTTACGAAGATCCCATTGTATTCCAGAAGCTCGTAGCATTGGCCCCGATAAACCCCAATTTAGTGCTTCTTCTCCGCCAATAATACCTACACCTTCAACTCGTTCTAAAAAAATAGGATTTCGTGTAATAAGCTTTTGATATTCAGCAACCCCAGTTAAAAAATAATCGCAAAAATCCAAACATTTATCTATCCAGCCATAAGGTAGATCAGCAGCGACCCCTCCGATACGAAAATAATTATGCATCATGCGCATACCGGTAGCAGCTTCGAATAGGTCATATATCAATTCTCGTTCTCGAAAAATATAGAAAAAGGGGGTCTGTGCCCCAATATCTGCCATAAAAGGGCCAAGCCATAACAAATGGGAAGCGATACGACTCAACTCCAGCATAATAGCTCTAATATAGCTAGCCCTTTTAGGTACTTGAATATTTCCTAGCTGTTCAGGTCCATTTACGGTTATTGCTTCTGTAAACATGGTAGCTAAATAATCCCAACGTGTTACATAAGGCAAATATTGTATAATTGTTCGATTTTCCGCAATTTTCTCCATTCCTCTATGTAAATAACCCAATATAGGTTCACAGTCAATAACATCTTCACCATCGAGAGTAACGATCAGTCGAAGAACACCATGCATTGATGGGTGTTGAGGCCCCATATTCACTATCATGAGGTCGTTTCTTGTAATTGGTGTAATCATAAGTATTTCCCGAGTCAGTCTTCCATGCATTTCTGAAAGTAAAAAAAAGTTCATTAAAATTTAAAGGACTAAGCTCATCAAACGGTATCATGCTTCAAATTAACGAGTTTTTATTTCTCGAATATCCAACTCATTAATTAATTCTTTATAGCGTCCTCTACTTCTTTTTGACAAATAGGCTAGTAGTCGTTGACGTTTTCCCAAAATTTTGCGCAAACCTCTCTGAGATGAAAAGTCTTTTTTGTGCAATTCCAAATGTGAAGTAAGCCTCCTTATCTTAGTGGTGAAACTGAATATTTGAAATTCAACAGACCCTCTATTTTCTTCATTTTCTTTTTGAGAAATAATCGAAATGACTGAATTTTTTACCATAAAAAAATTCCCCTTTTTCCGTGTACAAATATGGATTTTACCGATCAGTAATAATAATGCTATTAATTTTTATGTGGTATATACAATAATTTAATCCAAATAACTCCTAATTTTCTGAATTCAAACCAACCAATCGAATTTGAAATTCGATTTAGATAGAAATAGAAAATGATTGGTACATTTTCGCATCGAAGACCTCAAATTAAGAAGCTTCTGTTAATTCATTTCGAGATCTAATTGAAATATTATTCATAGTCATTTCATATTGGATACTAGAATGAGATGTGAGACAAGAAAAGCACGTGATCGGTATATTAATTTCATATACCCTATAATTATATAATTATATATAGGGTATATAGAAATAGGATCTAGGATATATATATAAAGTTTATTATTCACAGAATTTCAATCGCGGATACAGATATATTCTTAACATACCGAAACGACTGCCATTATTGGTATCAAAACAATAACGATTCATACAAGCTAAATCTTCGAATCGATAATTAGGCCAAAGAAAGAGCTTTAATTTCATTAATTTATTTTTTTCTCTATCAAGATGGTTATTGTCATGTGAAACGCGGCTGCTGTTTGTTACGTTCTTTTCATTCCAAAATACTGAATTTCTCTCTATAAAATTTCTATTTTTTGAACTGAAACAAATTAGAATTCTCACTTTTCTACGACGTTTAAACGATAAAATATTTTCCGGAACAAGTAAATCAAAATTATTTTTGTCTCTATTTTTGGTTATTCTTTGATGTGGTAAAATAGTTTCATCAAAATATTTCTTAGAAACATATCTTTGCTCTTGATATTTTTGATTAATTTGATGCTTACTCTTATGAAGCAACGAAATACCTATGGTTTGGTACATAATAAATTGTCCATCTTTTTTGCCAGACAAACGAAGTGGTTCTACAATCAATACTCCTTTCTTCATCAATTCGGAGAGAGTTAAATTCTTTTGAATCAACATTATATCCAAACTCATTTCTCTTTTTTGAATGGAGGATATAGTAATTTTTCTTGGATCTAGCAGTCTAAGCAGGAGACAGTAGACCTTGATATTATTGATCATTCTTTGATTCAAAGTTGCGCCCCATCTCAATTGAAAAAGCAAATAACGTTTCAGGAAGAAATCTAGTTCTGCTTCTGTATTTCTTTTGTATTGTTTTTTATTTTTCCCCTTTTTCATGCCCGAGCTTGCATAATTTTCTTCAATATCTTTTTGTTGTGAGAGAACGGATTTGCGGTCTTCTTGGCTTATGGGTTCTTTTTCTTCTTCATTTCGATACTTTTTATTCGATGCTATCAACAAATTTATCTTTTTCTTTTCATTAATCTTTTTATTTTTACTACTATTTAAATTTAAAAGAAGTAATTTGCTTGGTATAAACCAAGGTTTCATTTTATATGCCTTATAAAGTAACACAAATTCTGGGAATAGCCAAAATCCCAGATTCGGTATAGGGCGCTTTAGCATTTTTTCATTCATTCCCATCCAATCAAAAAACCCCTTGTGAGAGTTTAGTGAATTGGTTTCTGGAATCATAAGATAAAAAAGATCTTTTTTAGATATTATTTGAGAGTTTTTAGTACGAATTTGATCATTTTGATTCCTATTGGTATCAATTATGATCCAGGCCTCAATATCTATTTTTTGTCTAAGATAAAAATTGAAAAATTTCCAATCAAAATATTTTCTATCGACCGGTTTTTCCGTATATGGAATATCAACCTGCCCTAGATCATTTGGAATAGGGATGTTCCTCCGTATATCAAAAAGGGCTTTTTTGGCCCTGTTATAAGTATAAGAAATTTCTTGGTTCTTATTTCCTTCAAAGGGAGGTCTATAAAAAAAGCATTCCATTTTATTTTCATAATTAATAAATTTATATGATAAAAGATTATATCTATAGTATTTTCGAAAATTATCTTTTTCATTAGATAATAAATCTACTTCAGATTGTTTTTTGGAACCAACTAATAGGTTTTTTTCATATGAATGCCGCTTGCTTAAATTTTCCTTTTTAGCTATACAGCGCTGGCGAACTAGAGTTCGCCATTTTTCTGGTATTAATCTAGACCATCTGATCTGAGATAAATGGTATTGAAAATGCCCCTTTAACCAGTTTTTCCATTGATTCGTTTCATAGCCCGGAAGTTTCTTATTTGCTAATTTCGAATTAACCATTCCTTGTCTTTCAAAAGAATCCTTTATTTTAGGCTTAATAAAGGGGGGTATTCTTTGATATTGAACAGCAGATCTTACCGAGTTACTAATTTTGATTTGTGATAATTTGTAAAATACATAGGCTTGTGACATGTAGGATAAGTCATAAAAAATACGTGAATTTTCTTTAATTTTAATATTACTAATCTTATCAAGTGGCTTTTTTATAGCCGAAATAAACGCAATTGGAGTTTTATTTTTTGTATTAATTTTTGTTTGTTTTCTTTCATTATTGTAAATCGATTTATCAATAATTTTTTTTATTAATTTAAGAAAAAGTTCTGTATTTATTCTGGGAATATTAATGATAGATAAAAATGTATCTGTGTAGGTTTTTTCAATGAAAATTTTTAAAAAGGAGGGTAATTTACAGATTAATCGAGCATTTCTTCTTTTTAATATTTGCCATTTTTCAAATCTTTTAGCATTATAACTTGTTTTCTTAGGACTAAGATTATTTATTCTTGGAGTTACTTTTTTTTTCTCTTTTGAGATTCTTTCTATTTTATTTCGGATTGTACTTGTTCTATCAGTGAGATCCTTCGTTTTTTTTTCTATCAATAGAGAATTTGTCCAACTCGGAGATGCAATTTGACTAAAGGATTCGTGAATTATCTGATTGCTTATCATGGAATTTTTTTCATCTTTAAGTTCGCTCGATTTATATACTTCTCTTGATTTAAACAATAGAATTGGATTTACTTTTGAAAGTTCTTTTGTTATTTTTTTTATAAAAAAAACACCTCTGATAACCCATTTTTTTATTTCTTTTGAAACGTTTCGAAGTAATTTTGTTTTTTCTTTAAAAACTGTTAGAACTCGAAAATACTTCTTTTTACCTTTTTCTATTTGTTTTTTTAATTCCTTAAAAATGGGTTTAAAAAAAGAAGGACGTTTTCGGGGCGGACCAAAAGGAAGTTCCGCTTCCATTCCCCAAATTGTTAAAAAACAAAAATCATCTTTTTTCTTTTTCATTAGATCTTTCTGAGAGGATCGTGATTTTGATTTGCGCCAAGGTTTCAGACAGAAAGGAAACAATATTTTTATCTGAATACCGTCTGTCAACCAACTTTTTGGAAATTCTGTTTCGGATAATGGAACACCGTTATAGGTACATTTAAGATGTATCTCTTTATTCCATTCCTGGAAATCCTCAGCCCATTCAGTAAGTTGGAATAGGAGTATACGGCCAATATTTTTTGTAATTATTAATAAAGGTAATAGAATGCTTTTTCTGAAAATAGATTGAGTTATTAACATACAACCTCTTATTACTTGCGCAAGTTGAATGCTATCCCAGGCCTCTGCTATCCCTATTCGTACTTTTTCCTTTCTTTTGTTCTTTTCTTTTTTTTCTTCTCTTTTTGTTTGTTCTTTTGTATACTCGACTATTTTGAATGTTTCTCCTTTACACACCCAATTTCGAAAAATTACTTTACTAAATCCGGAGATATCAAAAGAAAAAAGAGGAGATTTTTGCAGTCTTTCAAAAAAAAAGGGGGAATGGGCATTTGCTTCAAACAATTCTGAAATAACTATTTTACGCCTTTGAGCTCGCATAG